ATGAATCCTTCCTAGGAGGGAACAAATATTTATCTTTTCGATGAGAGTTTGTACACAACATGGGAGAAACCTATCTTCTATTTATAATAATTGAAGAAAAGGTTCTATCATATCATATATAGTGAATTGATACTCCCGATTCCCACAAAATCATTTCTTTCGTTCAATAGTTACTCGTTATTAGTTAATAATCCTAGTGATTGGATCTATATGCGTATTCCGATAGGAAATGAAATAGTAAAATGATTTTTCGTCGAATGACTATTCATTTATTGTATTTTCAAATAGGGGGCAGGAAGGATCTATGGGAAAATGGTGGTTCAATTCAATGTTGTCTAACGAGGAGTTAGAACACAGGTGTGGGCTAGGTAAATCAATGGACAGTCTTGGTCGTCCTGTTGGAAATACCAGTGGAAGTGAAGATCCCATTCTAAATGATACGAATAAAAACAATCATAATCATGGTTGGCGCGAAAGTAATAGTTGCAGTAATGTTGATAATTTTTTCGGTGTCAGGGACATTTGGAGTTTCATCTCTGATGACACTTTTTTAGTTAGGGATAGTAATGGTAACAGTTATTCCGTATATTTTGATATTGAAAATCGGGTTTTTGAGATTGACAATGATAGTTCTTTTCTGAGTGAACTAGAAACTGCTTTTTCTAGTTATCTGAATAGCGGGTCTAAGAGTGACAATCGCTACTATGATCATTATATGTATGATACTACGTATAGTTGGAATAATCACATTAATAGTTGCATTGATAGTTATCTTCGTTCTGAAATCAGTATTGATAAGTACATTTCGAGTGGTAGCGACAATCACATTTACAGTTATATTTATAGTTACATTTGTAGTGGTGAAAGTGTAAGTGATAGTGACAGGGGGAGTTCTAGTATAAGAACTGGCGGTAATGGCAGTGATTTCAATATAAGAGGAAGATCTAATGATTTCGATGGAAATAAAAAATACAGACATTTATGGGTTCAATGCGAAAATTGTTATGGATTAAATTATAAGAAATTTTTTAGGTCAAAAATGAATATTTGTGAACAATGTGGATATCATTTGAAAATGGGTAGTTCAGATAGAATCGAACTTTCGGTTGATTCGGGCACTTGGGATCCTATGGACGAAGACATGGTCTCTATTGACCCCATTGAATTTCACTCGGAAGAGGAACCTTATAGAGATCGTATCAATTCGTATCAAAGAAAGACAGGTTTAACTGAGGCTGTTCAAACAGGCATAGGTCAACTAAATGGGATTCCCATAGCCATTGGGGTTATGGATTTTCAGTTCATGGGGGGTAGTATGGGATCCGTAGTAGGCGAGAAAATCACCCGGTTGATCGAATATGCTGCTAATAGATCTCTACCTGTTATTATGGTGTGTGCTTCTGGAGGAGCACGCATGCAAGAAGGAAGTTTGAGTTTGATGCAAATGGCTAAAATATCTTCCGCTTTATATGATTATCAATTCAATAAAAAGTTATTCTATGTATCAATCCTTACATCTCCTACAACCGGCGGAGTAACGGCCAGTTTTGGTATGTTGGGAGATATTATTATTGCTGAACCCAATGCCTACATTGCATTTGCGGGGAAAAGAGTAATTGAACAAACATTGAATAAGACAGTACCTGACGGTTCACAAGCAGCTGAGTATTTATTCCATAAGGGCTTATTTGATCCAATCGTACCACGTAATCCTTTAAAAGGTGTTCTGAGTGAATTATTTCAGCTACACGGTTTCTTTCCCTTGAATCAAAATTCAAGTAGAGCGCTAGGCTCAGTTATTTGTAGCGAACTTTAGTTCATCGGAATCAAAGTCAAAATAAGAAGAGTGGAGTTTTCTTTGGTAACATAAGTTCTATAGGAAGTTTCGGATAATTACTTTTTTTGATGCAGATTTTTTATCCTACCCCTATTCATGATTAGTAATCAGGAACCCCCTATCAGGAGGAAAAGAGTGAATTCTTCCTTCCGCGGAATGGAATTGGGAAAAAAAATAAAAAGAATTTCATGTTCCCTTCTTTCATATTAATATATATCATATTAATATATATAGAATAATTCAAATCTATAAGGGAAGTGTTGCATATTTTTATATCTCCCGAGGACCTACACTTTTGACTATGAATTCCTGTTGGATCGGATTCTAACAAATCCTTAGGAAACTCGTAAGAAACTCTTTATTAGAAGATAAGGGCGGTAGAACAAGAATAATAAAGCGGATTATCATCCATCTATTTCTTGTAGAAAGGTGAATAGATACACTTATTTAGCTCTACATTCCTTGCACTTATTATATACTTAATAATACTTATAATAGATATACTTATCATAAGATAAGATATCTTTATAACAGGTACAAATATTAAATCGAGGCACCCATTCTATGACAGATTTCAATTTACCCTCTATTTTTGTGCCTTTAGTGGGCTTAGTGTTTCCAGCAATTGCAATGGCTTCTTTATCTCTTCATGTTCAAAAAAACAAGATTGTTTAGACCTGATAGGACAAAATTTCATCAATTTATTTCAACACTTGGACTTGGATCATAATAGGGATATCCATTTAGTGGAATATGATACGACATGTGGCTCCCTCCGGGCACAAATAAAAAAGTGATTATACATGCGGATACATTATATATGGATAAATGCATGTATATGGGGGGATAGCTGTTTTAAAATGGATCAGAGCGGATATCTGAAATAGAAAGTTAACGTATCTATATTATGTAGATATACATAGTGGTGGTATTATACGAAGGGGATGTTATTATTTTATATCTAACCAATTCGATGAATTACTCCTAATAGTTCGCGTCATAATAGTGCTAGTTGATGAGAGTTACTTCGGGAGCAAAATAAAAAAAAGTAAAATCAAATTCATTTGGCTTATTCTCTTCTCTCAATTCCAATAGGATGCAACTGGATCTAGTATGAACTATCGATCAGAACGTATATGGATAGAACTTATAACGGGGTCTCGAAAAACCAGTAATTTCTGCTGGGCCTGTATCCTTTTTTTAGGTTCACTAGGATTCTTATTGGTTGGAACTTCCAGTTATCTTGGTAGGAATCTGATATCTTTATTCCCGTCTCAGCAAATCATTTTTTTTCCCCAAGGAATCGTGATGTCTTTCTATGGGATCGCAGGTCTGTTCATTAGTTCCTATTTGTGGTGCACAATTTCGTGGAATGTAGGTAGCGGTTATGATCGATTCGATAGAAAAGAAGGAATAGTGTGTATTTTTCGTTGGGGATTTCCTGGAATAAATCGTCGCATCTTCCTTCGATTCCTTATGAGAGAGATTCAATCGATCAGAATGGAAGTTAAAGAGGGTCTTTATCCTCGACGTGTCCTTTATATGGAAATCAGAGGCCAGGGCGCCATTCCCTTGACCCGTACTGACGAAAATTTGACTCCACGAGAAATTGAACAAAAAGCTGCTGAATTGGCCTATTTCTTGCGCGTGCCAATTGAAGTATTTTGAAATGAAGGGAATGAATGCTTTCTCAGCATGAGGGAAGGGACCCAGGAACCCCCGTTTAAATATAACTGAAGCTTCTTCGGAACGTTCATTCGAGCAAAACAAAACATGTTAGATTCTATTTCCCCCGTTCCGTTGGTAATCCTTCTGTGGCCCATAGAATAAAGCAGGCGGACGTATACGGAACAACCATAATAAGAAGCAATTTTGATCGACCAAAACTCCTTTTTCTGCATATAGAACTCAATTCTACTAGTAACAAGTCTAATAAGTATGTATTCATCACACATATCAGAGCATTTCGGAATACATAATTTCTCTTTTTAGGGCCAATACTTTGGATTAATACATTAGATACAGATGTATCATATCTCGTTAATTATCTTTCTTTTGTCAATCGATGTTTCTTTTTTGATCCTTTCTTTAGCTCCTGGATAACCAAACGTTTAGATCTCTCATAACTATCCAATTTCTCTCTCGTTTTGTCACCTATTTCGGATTTCATCATTAATATTTTTCAGAAATATCCCCTCAATTATTCCCGGGTCGTGGGTAGCCAGTGAAAATTTCGAAAAAATAATTGAGGGGAGTTCTTTCGTCTCGAAATCAAAATAATATTCATTATTTCAAGCGGTTCTTTTGGGCATTCATCGAAAGAACAAATGAAGATAGAATTGGTTCGAATTTGACCAACTGAGATATCTGGGAAAAGTATTTGATTATTTCTTCATTCGAAACGGGCCCTTATTCTATTTCTATTTCTATATTCTTTCTAGATCCAAGGACTAAACAATTCAAAAAAAAAAGGAATAGATCCATAGGTTCCATACCTTGTTATAGAACTCATGCTTCATAGAAATATCGGATCAGATAGAGTCGGCGAATGAAGCGGGTTCATTAACAATTCACAGATGAAAAGTGTCAAAAAAGAAAGCATTGACTCCCCTCCCGTATCTTGCATCTATAGTCTTTTTGCCCTGGTGGATCTCTCTCTCATTTAATAAAAGTCTGGAACCTTGGGTTACTAATTGGTGGAATACCGGACAATCCGAAACTTTTTTGAATGATATTCAAGAAAAGAACGTTCTAGAAAGATTCGTAGAATTAGAACAACTATTCCTGTTGGATGAAATGATAAAAGAGTACCCGGAGACACAGATACAAAAGCTTCGTATAGGAATCCACAAAGAGACGATGCAATTGGTCAAAATGCACAACGAAGATCATATCCATATCATTTTGGATTTCTCGACAAATATAATCTGTTTTGCTATTCTAAGTGGTTATTCTATTCTGGGTAATGAAGAACTTGTCATTCTGAATTCTTGGGTTCAGGAATTCCTCTATAACTTAAGCGACACAATAAAGGCTTTTTCTATTCTTTTATTAACTGATTTATGTATCGGATTCCACTCACCCCGGGGGTGGGAACTAATGATTGGTTCGGTCTACAAAGAGTTTGGATTTGCTCATAACGATCAAATTATATCTGGTCTTGTTTCCACTTTTCCAGTCATTCTAGATACAATTTTGAAATATTGGATCTTCCATTATTTAAATCGTGTATCTCCTTCACTTGTAGTGATTTATCATTCAATGAATGAATGAAGAACTCATTTGATCTGCTGATATCAATCAAATCATGATGCTACTTCGTACATAAACAAACCGTTTTGAAGCTTACTCACTCTTTATACTTCTACCCGCCCAGGGGGTTCCTACTATACTTCAGTACAATTATTCCAGTACAATGGCAGAATCATGGATAGGGAACTATGCTAGCTACCTACCTAATTTATTGTAGAAATTTCCGGGATCAATTATTGGACCATGCAAAATAGAAATACCTTTTCCTGGGTAAAGAAAGAGATGACTCGATTCATTTCCGTATTGATCATGATATATGTAATAACTCGGACATCTATTTCAAATGCATATCCTATTTTTGCGCAGCAGGGTTATGAAAATCCACGAGAAGCAACCGGGCGTATTGTATGTGCCAATTGCCATTTAGCTAATAAGCCCGTGGATATTGAGGTTCCGCAAGCTGTGCTTCCTGATACTGTATTTGAAGCAGTTGTTAGAATCCCTTATGATATGCAACTGAAACAAGTTCTTGCTAATGGTAAAAAGGGGGCTTTGAATGTGGGGGCTGTCCTTATTTTACCCGAGGGATTCGAATTAGCTCCCCCCGATCGTATTTCTCCCGAGCTGAAAGAAAAGATGGGCAATCTGTCTTTTCAGAGCTATCGCCCCACTAAAAGAAATATTCTTGTAGTGGGTCCTGTTCCTGGTCAGAAATATAGTGAAATCGTCTTTCCCATTCTTTCTCCGGACCCTTCTACTAAGAAAGAGGTTCACTTCTTAAAATATCCCATATACGTAGGCGGGAACAGGGGAAGGGGTCAGATTTATCCCGACGGGAGCAAGAGTAACAATACAGTCTATAATGCTACAGCAGCAGGTATAGTAAGCAGAATAGTACGTAAAGAAAAAGGGGGATATGAAATAAGCATAGCCGATGCATCGGATGGACACCAAGTGGTTGATATTATACCTCCAGGACCAGAACTTCTTGTTTCAGAGGGTGAATCCATCAAGCTTGATCAGCCATTAACGAGTAATCCCAATGTGGGTGGATTTGGTCAGGGAGATGCAGAAATAGTACTTCAAGATCCATTACGTGTCCAAGGTTTGTTGTTCTTCTTGGCATCTGTTATCCTAGCACAAATCTTTTTGGTTCTCAAAAAGAAACAGTTTGAGAAGGTTCAATTGTCCGAAATGAATTTCTAGATCCACGGATTCATCAAGTTGGTAAAAAGGGCCGAATTATTGTTGATCAATGCAATTATGTATGATCCAAAAAAATATGGAAAGCCCCTTGTCTTGCTTTGTTTATACTGCTTTTCTGCGAGATGCCGGGAATTGCTTGTATCCCATTCCCAGTAATAGTATGTATATTGCGAAGAAGACTACTTGACCCTCCCCCCCTTTTTTTTTTTTCAATCCAAATTGGAGCGGTGTGACGCTTCTTATTGCCGGATTGTAAATGCCATGGAATGCATCAATAGTTTTTTCTATCTAATAGAATCGAATTCTAATAGACAATAGGCGGCATAACATTAAGTAGGAAGAGAATATGCGGCAAGGGATAAATGAAAGAATGATTCTGGGAGGGATTACTTGTCTTCCTAATTTTCGACACAAGAAAAGGAATTTTCCGCCCTTTTCTTGTGTCGAAATAATAATGATTCTTGATCTTGTTCGTCAAAGATTACTGTTTTCTTTTCCAGGTCTATCGGAACCTCTTTCTTTAGATTCATAAGAAGTGGCGGACAAACAAAAAAGGGGGATGGCTTAGTAAACAAATAGAACTTCTTCAACGAACTTATAAAATTTCAAGTAAAAAAAAAAAAAAAAAATTTTAAGATGAGATAATAAATAAGGATTTGGATATGTGCAAAAATCCAAGATTTTCCCCTTTTTACTTGATGAAATTTTATTTTTATAGAATAGAGTAGAGTAAGGTTCAATTAAATTAGTATAGAAATGGTTTGCAGGATGTCTCATCTGTAGAAATCCTGTGTCATCCAAAAAATCAATTGATTCCTTTTTTCTTCTTGTTTCGGAAGGGGCCCTCATACTATGGCGGAACAGATACTATGAATCAATCAAGGGATTCCATTTTTCAAAAACATCATCAGAAACAAAGCATCCTTTTATCATTTCTATGAATCTAATATTATGATTATGTTGACTGGATGAATTTCCAACTTTTTTTATGTTATGGAATAGATCAAACAAAGCCTTACCCGAAGAGTAAGAACTCAATAGGACCTTACCCCCCGAATCAGACTAAAGAGGGGTAAGGTCCTATTGAGTTCTTACTTTTTCATGTCTACAATCCGGCTCATCCGATTACTATAGGGATGATCCCAATCCGGAATATGAGCCGTAAAAGAAAATACCTATTGAACCGATCACAGGAATACCAGTTA